TCTAGAATTTGACTCCGTACCACCGAAGGGTTGATTCGCACGCTTGAAAGATAGCCCAAAAATTCAAAGGAATGATTGGCTAATTGATTTATATAAATTCTTCTTGGATGCAACCACAGCGAAAAATGCCATTGCCACAAAGTGGCAAGGTAACATTTCCATTTATTCATAAAAAGCGACGTCCCTTTTGAAGCCAGAATGGCTTTTCTTTGATACCTAATATAATGCATGCAAGGTTCCTTGACCAACCATAAGTTCGCCTGAAAATCCTTAACCTTAACAAAGACGTTCACAAGACGTTCTATTTTTCCATAGAAATAGATTCGTTCAAGAAGAACTCCAGAGGATGTTGATCGTAAATGATAAAATTGGTTGCGTAGAAAGACAAAAAGGGATTCATATTCACATACATGAGAATTATATAAGAATAAGAATAATCTTTGATTTCTTTTTGAAAAAGAGGAACTGGCTTTCTTTAGAGTAATAAGACTATTCCAATTACAATACTTGTTGAGAAAGAATCGTAATAAATGCAAAGAAGAAGCATCTTTTAACCAATAGCGAAGAGTTTGAACCAAGATTTCCACATGGACAGAGCGGGGTATTAGCATATCTAACAAAAAATTTAAATGCGAAAAATTGTCCTCTAAAAAGGGAAATATTGAATGAATTGCTCGTAAATTCTGAGATTTGACTATCTTTTTCCCTTCTAGACAAGATATTAATCGTAGAGAAAATGGAATTTCCACAATAAAAGCAAACCCCTCTGATATGATTTGAGAATACAAATTCTTGTTGCGCGCCCAAAATGGATTTTTTTTAGAATCATTAGGAAAAATCAAAAAATGATTCTGTTGATACATTCGAGTAATTAACCGTTTCACAATCAGTAAACTGGATTTATTGTCATAACCCGGATTTTCCGACAAAATCGATCTACCGAAACCACGATCATGGGCAAATGCATAAATATACTCCTGAAAGATAAGTGGATATAGGAAGTCGTGTTGTTGAGATCTCTCTAGCTGTAAATATCTTTGGATTTCCTCCATTTGAAATTCGATTTGAATCAAAGATAGAAGATTGGGGGGGTTATCAAATGATACATAGTGCAATACAGTCAAAACAAGATATTCTAGTAAGAATAGATACCTCGGAGACAGGTAAACTTATCAACAGATTCTCTACCCTCTCTTTTTCCATTCATTTCATTAAATTCGTCTATGTTATAGGATAACAAGATGGTTATAAATCTTTTATTTTTTAAACCTAATCGCTCTTTTGATTTCGAAAAAAACTTTCTTTATCAATATACTGCTTCTTTTACACACACATCTTCATTCTATAATAGAGAATACCAAATAGTTAGGATTCATAAAAAAATATAGAATCCACTCGTGGGGAGAGAAGTCCTTCCCGTATCGGGCACTAATCTATTTTTAACATCTAATTAGATCGGGAAATTATTCAAATTTAAGAACATAAGCTGGTTGCTTTTTCTTTCTGATAATTAATTGAAGCAAAAGGGCCCCTATCCATTTATTCATTCGACCCCAACTTGATTTTGTTACGTTCCAAGAAGTCGAACAGGATTTTGTACCCATCCGATAAGAATAAAATACCCTCAGAACTCTCCATTAATACGACATGCTGTTTTTTCCATTTATTTCCTTTCAGGATCAGTCGTGGTCTTCCAAACTTTACCAATGGTATGGACGAATTTTTCACTTCATCTAAATGTGTAAAAGAGTCTAGCCGCACTTAAAAGCCGAGTACTCTACCGTTGAGTTAGCAACCCGAAGAAAATATAGATGAAACCAAATTTCAACAAGAGCAAGAAACGGTGTATAGATACAATCAAAATAAATGAAATTCGATTTAAACAAAGAGAAAGGAGATTATACGAGCTAATCAAACCATTGCACTAACAAATCTAAAAAAACAGATTTTCTAATGGATTCGAAACATAAAAATGAATTGATTAGATGAAAATACAAGAAATTCTCAGATAAAAGAAAAAAAAATATACAGAATTGGAAAAATTGATAAAGTACCTCTTATGTTATCTACCTTTTTCAAGCAAAAAAACCTATTGTATCAAAGAAAGCATCATTTGAATGTGAATAAAATAAGGTAAAAGTAAAAAACTTATGGGACGGAAATAACTAGACCCGGCTCACTTAATCATGATAAATTATATTTCTTCGATACACTGTTGTCAATATAAATGTTGAGAAAAGAATACAGTGGAAAAAGGGGGGGATCAAAAAACAAGTAGAGAAAAATTATACAAAGTTATATACAAGTCGCTACCCCACCCCCCCTCCGTAGTATTTCTTTAATTGAATTTCATTTGATTAGACAGAAATTCCTTAAAAACCTCCGCTTTCTTTAAAAGATTCTGAACAGTTCCTGTAGGTTGAGCACCTTTTTCAAGGAAATATAGAATAACAGGAACATTGAAATAAGTTTGATTCTTGATTGGATCATAAAAGCCCACTCTTCTAAGATCTTTTCCTTCTCTTCGGGATCGAACATCAATTGCAACGATTCGATAGACGGCTCATTGGGATAGATGTAGATAAACAATACCCTCCCTAGAACCGTATAGGAAGTTTTCTCCTCGTACGGCTCGAGAAAAAAGAATTTGATTTGAAGTTTTGTCTATGTATACAATTCTAATAAATTAAATGCCAAATGGGCCTATAAAATCAATTAGACTACGATTTCAGTCTTTTTTTTTCTTCCTGAAAATCAAAAGAAACCATTCGTACTCATAACTCAAGTTGTATAACTCTCAAATAGCTCAAAGGAAAAATCTTTAATCAATTTCATTTATTGAGTGGTCTTTATCCCCTTTTGTTTGTCTCGTTTAAATAAAATTTTTTTTGGATTCTTTAGTCGGATCCAGTTATTGAGACTATCGAACCAATTAAAAGGTGGTTTCCTTGTTCTTAGATCCTTTATCCTTATTTGAAATCGTTGGGTTTAGACATTACTTCGGTGCTTCTTAATCCTTTCAAAATGGCAGCAACATACCCTTTTTTGATTTCTTTCTATCAAAGAATCCTCTGGACAGTTGATTCCCCCGCGATACACTTTGAATCGAAAAAGTTTGATCAATTCCAACAAGTTTTGCTTTTGAATTGGATCCTTTTGATTTCTATATATGGAAGATATATTTACGAAGTTGTTCCAATTGATTGATTGGCATTAACCCTAGATCCTTACCCCCGAGAAATGAATGAATCCTTTCTACTCGAGCTCCATCGTAGACTATTTACAACCCAACAAAAACGAAGGGTTCAAGTGTAACAGAACAAACAATGTCGAGACAAGAGCACCTTCATTCCTAGATAAATCGAAAATGGTGGATGTAAAAATCCACAACGGATCGTGTCCTTCAAGTCGCACGTTGCTTCCTACCACATCGTTTCAAACGAAGTTTTACCATAGCATTCCTCAAATTTTGGAACCGGTATGGAATTGATTCAATTATGGAATCATGAATAGTCATTGGTTCCTCTGTCCATAGACATCGTAATCTAGACTTTTTCTTCTATAATATGATATATGAAGCGATTTTTCTGAAAAAAAGTCTTAGCAAGACAGCATCTTTCATATACATCAATATTATATGGATATGGGTAATAGAAAGAAATAGATAAACGAATCACTTGTTGAATCCGCATCTTCAAGTGACTCAATAGGGTAGATTAAGCGATTTCCTACTTTTTGAATATCAAGGATTCTACTTACAAGGAATCATTCAAAATATTTATTAAAAAGATTTCTAATTGAAATTGAAAAAGTTTGCTATTTAGACATTATTCTTTTATTTGATTGAATTTGACGAAAATTGGACACTAAGCATCACGTTTGATCTTCATAGGAGGATAGGTCTTTCTTTTTTAATTGACTCATCACTGATTGAATTTCAAATAGATAAATAAATCAAAGAAAAGAAGAAAGAAACCCTTTTTTTTTTCAGGGGATGTCTAAAAAATGATGGAAGTTAAGATTTTCATCTGATTACGAAAATCAAAATCGAAAAAAAAAAAATAGGGAAGAGTTTTCGTATCTATCAAATAGACTGAACAGTTGTCACTCTTATAGCTATTTTAGAATATTGAATTGAAAAAATTTCAGTTTCAATAATTTAAGGGATCACAAATCTTTTTCCCAAAAACCAAAAAATTATTGTCATTGAAATAGAACGATACATACCATATAGGCTAAACATTTCCTCATTTTAGATCATTCTATGATATGTATTTTCTTTAACATGGGGCTGATAAATTTCAATAAACGACTCTTGTCATAAAGTGACTAAAATAAAAGGGATATGATAAATTACCCCTGCCTCAATCGTTACATAGATTTCCAATTTGTCATTAGAGTCAAACACGAAATACCTAAATAAAAAAAGATTCAAAGAGACACAAACTATGGGAATAATGGAGCATAAAAAATGGATATGCGCTGGGACGGAAGGATTCGAACCTCCGAATAGCGGGACCAAAACCCGTTGCCTTACCACTTGGCCACGCCCCATTTTCATTTCTAATCTACACCAAAAAAGAATAATATTAGTATTGGGTCTTTGTCAACTCCAGTCCAAAAAATCTCTATATCTATAGAATACATTAGTAAGAATACATTAGTACTAAGATTTTGATACATATAGATATAGAATTCAACTTAATTTATTGATCATTATATAGAATTCAAGTAAGATATTGTATGAAAGTATCATTTCTTCTATTCTCCTTTGAGAATTGGAGGATTTTTGATTGGGTGAGTGCAAAGAAGGATTTTTTGTATACCTTACTTACTTTCTTCCTTTTTCTTTATATCCTCAATCAAAATGCAATTATCTTCCAAGAACAAAACGTCTGTTATGCTTAATATCGTTAGTTTAATCTGTATTAATTCTGCCCTTTATTCGAGTAGTTTTTTCTTTGGCAAATTACCTGAAGCCTATGCTTTTTTAAATCCAA